TACGAAAAAAAAAAAAAATATTTTTTCCTTATTTGATCGGATTAAAAAGAAACTTTGGGATTGCTGAATCACAGACAAAAAAAAGAAAAAATAAACATATAAAGCAACGGAGCCATCATAGTATTTTTGAACTCCTCCGAAAGGAAGGATGGCAATTTGATTATTTACCCATCTGAGTCTGATAGATTCTATTTTCTCTTTCTTCAATAGAAAGGAGGGGGGTCAATTTTCTTGTAGAGCCGTATGCACAAAAGATGCCTGTACGGTTGTTCAATTCTATCTTTTTTCTATTCTTTATCTTTCTTTTCTCTTTGCTTTATCATGCGAGATAGAGGAAGCTTTTATTTTGTTATATCATCAGGGTAATGATACATGAACCTTATAGTGCTTTTTATATGGCACAAGTAGGCGAATTTGTCATGGAAGCGGTAGAACTGATGAAACTGCGTGAAACCCTCACAAGGGTTTATGCAGAAAGAACGGGCAAACCCTTCTGGGTTGTACACGAAGATATGGAAAGAGATATTTTTATGTCAGCAACAGAAGCCCAAGCTTATGGAATTGTTGATTTTGTAGCGGTTCAAGGAAAATAACATGGATTTCGCGCAAATCTGTGATTTGAGATTTTATCTTCGAATTGAATATTCTATTAAATAGAAGTAATTCACCATCATTCGGTTAGGATCAATCTAAACCAACCCATCATATTATGTATACGATTCAACATGCCAACTATTAAACAACTTATTAGAAATACAAGACAGCCAATCAGAAATGTCACGAAATCCCCCGCTCTTCGGGGGTGCCCTCAGCGTCGAGGAACATGTACTAGGGTGTATGTGCGACTCGTTTAGATCATGAGCTGGCACAAAAGCAAGAAAACTACTTTTACAGTATCAATGATCAGTACCGGTGAATGGGATAGGATGGAAAAAGGAACTCCATCCATTATTAAAAAAAAAAACTCTACCATATCCCTCTATTGTGTATGAAGTTTATGGTTTCCGTTGGTGTAAATCCAATCACCTGAATTTAAGATGATAAGAAATTCTCCATTGGTAACAAATGGTTATCCATTAAGCGGAGGAAATCTTATTTAAAAAGCATAAAACATAAAGATTAGGTTGGCTCCCAATCTGGCAAGAACGGACTAAGAGGGTCAGCTACCCAGCAAACTTTCATAATTAAATACCGTTACTGTATAGGTAGATCTGATTGTGAAAGACCTATTACTGGATAATTCATGGGTAGAGCCAAAGCGTGTGAACTATACAAGTTCCCAATAACATCAATTAGTTGATTAAATAGTAAATTAAAGTATAAAGTAAAGGCTCCGGTGTATAGAGAAGACCTCACCGTTTAAGAAGTAACCATAGAAACGAAGGAACCCACTATTTCTTTTTTTATTTCTTTTATTTACTATATTTTTGATACCTAGGAAAATACAATTTCTTAGTTCTGTCTTATTTCGCAGTGAAATACCTAAAAAAAAATCGTGGTCGGGAAGGTTAGAGTAGCCAAAGCCATTGGAATTTTGATTTTATACATTGGAAAAATCCGTTTTGTTATTAATAGACTAGGAAGGGGGAAAAGAATAACTGAAAGAAAGGCAATCAATTAGTTATTCGTCAAAGTTTCATTTATTCAATGACCAGAATTAAACGGGGATATATAGCTCGGAGACGTAGAACAAAAATTCGTTTATTTGCATCAAGCTTTCGAGGGGCTCATTCAAGGCTTACTAGAACTATTACTCAACAGAAAATAAGAGCTTTAGTTTCGGCTCATCGGGATAGGGATAGGAAAAAGAGAGATTTTCGTCGTTTGTGGATCACTAGGATAAACGCAGTAATTCGCGAAAGGGGAGTATCCTATAGTTATAGTAGATTAATACACGATCTGTACAAGAGACAGTTGCTTCTTAACCGTAAAATACTTGCACAAATAGCTATATCAAATAGGAATTGTCTTTATATGATTTCGAACGAAATCATAAAGGAAGTAGATTGGAAAGAATCCACCAGAATAATTTAAATGGAGTTACCCGGAGAATGAACTCCGGGAAGGTAGAGTAGAAATTAGTATGAGAAAATATACTAAAGTAGTCAAAATGAATGAACACGTTCAATTCAATAAAAACAGATTTCTTTTTTTCCGATTCATTTTTTCTTACGACACGATACTCAAATCTAGATTCACTCAAATCTAGATTCTTGTAATTATGATTCAAGTGAAGAAAAAGTAAGCCTATTTATTTCGGGCTTTAAAACCAGTAGTTCTAGCGGTCGACTCGGTTCTTTCAAATTGTTTCTCATTATTGAGAAAAGGTAACAAAGATAAAATACGAGCTTGTTTTATAGCAAGAGTAATTAATCGTTGTTGTTTCAAGGTCAATCTATTCACACGTCTTGATAATATTTTTCCTTGTTCACTAATAAATCGACTAATTAAACTCATGTTTCTATAATCAATTCGATCCCCCGATTGAATCGGGGGCAAA